AAGGATTGATTTAAGACGATCTTGTTGACCCCTAAGATTTAAAAAGAAATATACTAGTTGTTGTTATTTTTTTTTATATAGCAAAGCGTTTACTTTATTTATTTGTAAGATTTAACCACTCTTTGCAAAGAGGTATCAGATTCATATAAAGATCGAAGACGCCTAATAAAGGGAATAGTCAGTAAGCTTAGAGTTTTATACATAATATATAGTTTTTATGTAGAAGAATTCCAGTTCAGTGTTTTAGATTTAGATGGTTTACTTGTGAATAACTTGAGTAAAGGTATTTTAGAATTCTTCCATATGCTTAAATTAGTAAGGAGGTAATTAAGTCTACTTTAAATAGTAAGTTAAGTTTTGTCTTATTTTATTTTTTTTTATGTTGTTTATTATTATTTATAAATATCAGAATAGTGGATACCGAAAAAAATGATAGTTCCAGCATTCGCGGTAAGACTTGTGAGAAAGTATATTTATTTTGAAGGTCCAGGGGATAGGAAGTGACTAGGCAACCTAGTTTATTATATGAGGTTAGAATATATAAAGAGGAAGTAGGATTAGAGACCTTTGTACTTATAAGATAAGTTTAATTAAAAATCTAAAGTAAGGAGATTAAATCAAGTAACACCGTACGAAGAAGTTAGTACAAACAAAAGCTTTAAATAGGGCTGCCCATGGTCAGCTACTTGGAGAAGTTTGATGCTTAAAGCGAGGATCCCCAATTTACCTTACCAACTCTTTATAAAAACTTTCCAGTATTTCCCTTATATTAAGGTGTACTTGAAGAATCTTTTATAATCTTAAACTTTTTACTTTTATAAATATAAAGTAGTTAGTTTTGTATAAAGCTTTTGAAAGGCTGCATGGAGACAAGAATCTCTTAAAATTTAATTTAGAGATTTTAATAGTTTAATTATGTTCTTCTGGTTTCTTTTAGCAATGGGTTGTGGGTTAATCAAACTACAGCTTTAGGACAATTTAATAGTAGAAAAACCTAAAGATTTCCCTACCAGTGGTTATCATAAGTTTCTAAGTTAATTCTAGGGATCTGGGGGAAAGGTTAATCTAGTTTTTTTTGTAATCAGAAATAAGGGAGTATTCTAAAGTAATCATAATTTAGTAGTGTTATGGTGAATAAGTTACCTGGAGTACCAGTCGCTCGTCACACGTTAAGTGATTGATGTTAAGTCGAAACAAGGTAGGGGTAGGGGAACCTGTTCCTGGGGGTTATCTTTTATGATAACAATTATCTTAATAACTTTTTTTTATTTAGTATCTGTGGGTTTTTTAACAGTTTTAGAGAGGAAAATTATAGGAATAGTTCAGAATAGGGTTAGTGTTTTTAAGTTTGGGGTGTTAGGTTTCTACTATTTTTTTTTAGATTTTTTAAAAGTTTTTCTTAAAAATTTTTTTTCTAAAGGAAGTAAGAAAATTAGTTCTGTGGTATTTTTGTTATTTTTATTAATACTTTTACTAATTATTTCTTTTAATTTATTAATTATAGGTATTTCAGTTAAAAATACTTTAAATGTTAATTTTTTAGGTTTATTTATTATTATATATTTAACTTTAGATTCTTTTATTTTTATTTTAAAAATATTTTTTATATGTACTTTCAAGTCTAAATATGTGGGGATTAGTACCCAAAGACTTAAGTTAGTTTACTTATTTTTAGAGGGTATTTTTATATTCACTTCTTTATTATTCTTAGTATTAGGTGAGTTTAGTAGTAATTTTTGTTATATTATTTTTGTTTTATTTATTTTAGGGTTATTAAAATCTTTCAGAACCCCATTTGATTATATGGAATCAGAAAGCGAGACGGTATCAGGGGTCTTGTTAGAGTTACAAGGGGTGGGATTTCTTTTAGGATCTCTTCTAGAATATGGGGTTATTATTAATAACTTATTTTTTATAGTTTTTTTACTTAATTTAGGTTTTATTTCAGGATTATTTTATCTTATATTTTTTATTTTTATAACTTCTTTTTTAAGAGCTCTAGTAGTTAGGGTTAGGATACAAACTTTATTTTATATTATATATCAGTTTTGAGTTTTTTTTACAATTGTAGTATTTATTATAATTGTTATATTTATTTTTTAAATGACTAGTCTTTATATATACTATATTTTAACTCTAATAATGATTTTTTGTTATATAGTAGTAGTATCTTTTTTGAAATATATAAGTATATGATTTATTTTTTTTCAAAGTATTTTTTCTGTAGTTTTATTTCTCTCCTTATTTATTAAACTTAAATTAAAAAGAGATAATTTTTGTGATAACAAGTCTAAGTCTTTTATACTTTTATATTCTATGTCTGAGATTTTTATTAATTTATTTTTTATATTAAGTTATGTATTAGGTTATATTACCTTAAGTATTAATATACTACTTTTCTTTAAATTAGGTGTTATTCCTGTTTTATTTTATAAGTTCTTAGTAGGTTGCCTTAATTATGGTTATATATATTCAAGAATCTCAGTTTGTTTGTACTTTGTTTTAAGTAAATTATGGGTTTTGGTAATATTATCTAAATTTCATATGGATTCAGTAACTTTTTTATTTCTTATTATTTGGTCCTTTTACTTGATACTCTCCACTAGTATATTCTCTTGGGATTATAAAGGATTTATTTTTAAAAGTTTTATTTTTAGTAATCTATTAGTTATTTTCTGAGGATATATATGTGGGGTTTTTTTATTTATTTATGGGGTTATAATTACAGGATTATTTCAGTTTAAATTACTTTATTTTTTAAAGGAAGAAACCTCTATAGAGAATATTGTTTGTAGTTCTTTTATATTAACCTTGTTAAACGGAAGTCCAATTTTTTTTTTTAATTTTTTAAAGTTATATATAATATCTAGCTTAATTAATATAAGTTTTTTAGGTTTATTTCTTTTTAGTTTTTTATCTTCTGTGTTTTTGTGCTATTCTCTTTATATCTTTTTTACTCAAACTAAGTTTAGTTTTATTACTATCTTTAGTAGTTTTTTAAAAGGTTTTGTATCTATTCTTTTTATATCTTTATTATTTTGATTCTTTTTACTTTTTTTTTTAAGTTCTTTTGATTATGTAACTATCACAGAGGGTAGTAGTTTTGTAACTATATTTTTAAAATATTCTAACATATTAAATATAAGATATTTTCTTGAAGAAGGTTTAAGGACAGATAAAAGGTTTTTAATTAAGTTTTTTAAGATTTTAACCTTTAATTACTTAACTTCTTTTCTTTTAGAGTCTTTTGATTTTTATTTTGATATTTTTTGTCTCTCTTTTAAATCAGCAACTTTATTCTTAAAAGGATTATATTTTAATCTATCTGTAGAGTTTTCTGTTTTTGTATGTATTATTTTGATAATTGTTGGGTTTTATTTTGATATTCTATCTTTTTTTAGTTTTGAGAATGTACTTTTATTAAGTTTAAACCAAAGCCCATCTGTGAAATGGAAGGAAGGGGGTAATATTATTTTGTGTAAGTTAAAAACTTTGTTAGGTTACTTTAAATTAGTTTTTCCTTTTTTAATTTTAATAATTCCTGTTTATTGTTTTTTTGTATCTTCTCATAACTCTGTAGTTTTATGTCAGGAAGATACTGATTATGGGGCAACTTTTTATGTTTTTATTTATGGATTTCAATGGGGGTGGAAAGTTACAATTACTCAGGTGAGTTCACTTAGTGAGTTATATAGATTAACAGTACAACTTTTAATATCAGACAGGGGTAATATTATAGGTACGGATAGACATAAATTTTTAGATGTTTATATTAAGGGGGACTCAAAGAACCTCCACATACCACTTCCCAGTAGAAGCTCTATAAAAGTAATAACAACATCTGAAGATGTAAATCACTCTGTAGGGTCTGCAGAACTAGGTCTAAAGATAGATTTATTTCAGGATAGACTTATAATTCAAGATTTATGTATTTACTCAGACTCCGGGAAAGAGTTTAAGTTTGATTGTTTTGAGTATTGTGGGGAAAGACATACAACTATGTGAAGTATATTTACAACTCTAGAAGAAGTAGAACTAGCATTATCAAAAAAAGGTTTTAAAAAATTTTAAGTATCTCTCTATAAGATAAATAGTGTTGTTTTTATTTATATTTAATTTTATTTTTATTTCTATATTATTATTCTTTTTAAGAGAGTTCTATTTTATTAATATTTATTCTATTTTTATGTTTAAAATTCTTTTTATTATTAATATATCTTTTTTAGGAGTTTTAGGGGTGTTAAGTTTCTCTTATATTCTAGTTTTCATTATAATAGAAGAGGTTTTTGTTTTTATTTTATTATGTTTTTAATATATTATTTTAATAGTTTTTATTATGAGGGAGGTTTTAATATTAAAAAAAATAATACCTATGAGTTTAATTCTAATAGTTTTTTGAAATGATTATTTATTTTTCTTTTATTATCCATAGAAATGTTTTTTATGTTTTTGGTTTTGTTAATTCCGGTTAATTGTAATATTTTTCTATTTCTTATCTCTATTTTTAGTCTACAGTTAATTGTTTTAGATTTATTACTTAATAATTTTACAACTAAGTTTTTTTAGTTTTATTTTTGTTTAATATATTTTAGGGTTCTTAGTTTTTAAGACTTTTAATAAGAATGTAATTATTAAGAGAAATAAATTCTTAGAAAAGGAGGGTGGGCAAAGGATTAGTTTTGTTTTATTTAATGATTCTCCTATTTAAATAATTCTTAAACCTAGTAAAATTTATATTTGACCAATTCTCCAGTTATCTATAATGCTTATTAGTTCTAGTAAAATTTATATTTGACCAATTCTCCAGTTATCTATAATGCTTATTGGTTTAATCTTTAGGTTTTATGTTATATCTTCTTTTGTTATATCTTCTTTTGTTATATCTTCTTTTGTTATATCTTCTTTTGTTATATCTTCTTTTGTTATATCTTCTTTTGTTATATCTTCTTTTGTTATATCTTCTTTTGTTATATCTTCTTTTGTTATATCAGATACCACCAATATCATCACAATTATTATTCTTTTTTATTATTCTTTTTTATTATTCTTTTTTATTATTCTTTTTTATTATTCTTTTTTATTATTCTTTTTTATTATTCTTTATATACTGTTTTGTTTTTAGAGTTACTATATTTATAGGTTTTATTATCTTTTTATATTTAAATCTATCCCCATAGGAAAACTAAGATATTCAAGACACATGTGTTTAATTCTCTCGACTTACCAGTTTTATATGTTTCTTTGGTAGGAGTTAATCTCGTAGGTTATCTCTCTTCTCTTAGCTTAAAGGAAACAGGTAATGTCCCTCTTTACGACATTTAGATTATATTTTAATCATAAGTAATAAGTATAGAATATGATCACCTCTGGTTTATCTAAAGGGTTTGTTACAAAGGATATTTTTGGGACTTGGAATGGGTTAGAGTTAATATATAGATAATAAATAATATTTATATAATAATTATAGTATATAATTGAGATTAGTATATATATTTTTTGTTCTTCTTGTTATATCTTCTTGTTATATCTTCTTGTTATATCTTCTTGTTATATCTTCTTGTTATATCTTCTTGTTATATCTTCTTGTTATATCTTCTTGTTATATCTTCTTGTAAGTAGTTCTTAGAGGGATTAGGGGGTGGGCATACTTTCTTTTTTAGTATTTTATTAATAATTTTATTTCTTTTATGTTTTATTTAATAGATTTTTGGTAAGTTTTCTTTAAAACTTATACTACATTATATCTGTTTGTGGTGATGATATTGGTGGTATCATCAGTCCCATGTTTTGTTATCTTCTTGTTATATCTTCTTGTTATATCTTCTTGTTATATCTTCTTGTTATATCTTCTTGTTATATCTTCTTGTTATATCTTTTTATGTTATCTTTATACAAATGTTTATATTAGTTAAGATTTAATAGATTTTTGGTAAGTTTTTCTTTAAAACTTATACTATATTATTGTTTGTGGTGATGATATTGGTGGTATCAGTCCTATGTTTATATATCTTCTTGTTATATCTTCTTGTTATATCTTCTTGTTATATCTTCTTGTTATATCTTCTTGTTATATCTTCTTGTTATATCTTCTTGTTATATCTTCTTGTTATATCTTCTTGTTATATCTTCTTGTTATATCTTCTTGTTATATCTTCTTGTTATATCTTCTTGTTATATCTTCTTGTAAGTAGTTCTTAGAGGGATTAGGGGGTGGGCATACTTTCTTTTTTAGTATTTTATTAATAATTTTATTTCTTTTATGTTTTATTTAATAGATTTTTGGTAAGTTTTTCTTTAAAACTTATACTATACTATATATCTGTTTGTTATACTTGTTATACTTGTTATACTTGTTATACTTGTTATACTTGTTATACTTGTTATACTTGTTATACTTGTTATACTTGTTATACTTGTTATACTTGTTATACTTGTTATACTTGTTATACTTGTTATACTTGTTATACTTGTTATACTTGTTATACTTGTTATACTTGTTATACTTGTTATACTTGTTATACTTGTTATACTTGTTATACTTGTTATACTTGTTATACTTGTTATACTTGTTATACTTGTTATACTTGTTATACTTGTTATACTTGTTATACTTGTTATACTTGTTATACTTGTTATACTTGTTATACTTGTTATACTTGTTATACTTGTTATACTTGTTATACTTGTTATACTTGTTATACTTGTTATACTTGTTATACTTGTTATACTTGTTATACTTGTTATACTTGTTATACTTGTTATACTTGTTATACTTGTTATACTTGTTATACTTGTTATACTTGTTATACTTGTTATACTTGTTATACTTGTTATACTTGTTATACTTGTTATACTTGTTATACTTGTTATACTTGTTATACTTGTTATACTTGTTATACTTGTTATACTTGTTATACTTGTTATACTTGTTATACTTGTTATACTTGTTATACTTGTTATACTTGTTATACTTGTTATACTTGTTATACTTGTTATACTTGTTATACTTGTTATACTTGTTATACTTGTTATACTTGTTATACTTGTTATACTTGTTATACTTGTTATACTTGTTATACCATGAACTATAGTTGTTTTATTTATTTATTTATATTTAAGAAATCTTAATTAATCATTTACTTTGCATCATAGTAGCGAGTATTTAGTAAAGGAAGGGAATAGTGCCCCGGTTAGTTACTAAGTATGTGATGTGTGAAAGTCATCATAGGAGAGGAGTCTGAGGAGTAAATAATTAAGAAGTATTAATCTTATATATCTAAGAACTTAGGCGTTTTGTTATATATATATATGGGGGGTCTCCCCCCATACCCCTTAATAAATTCTTAATTATAAATCTCTCTTTTCTTTTATATTTCTCTCTTAATATTTAATTCTTCTTTTCTGATTTTTATATCTATAGGTGAATAAAAATAATAAAAAGAATTAAAATAATTATAAGAGAAATATTTTTTCTCAAAAGGAAAGAAATTCCTAAAAGAAATTCTTCCCTTATCTCCAAAATACTTCTCTCTAATTATTTCAATTATTACTTTATTATTTCTATTAAATCTTCTTCTCATATATAATATTATTTCTAGTTAATTAATAACTCCTCTCCTATCTCTCTATATATATTATTAACCAATTACTAATTTATATACCCCTATATAATTATTATAATAACCAAATACTATATTATTAAAACAATAATTCCTTTATATATTATTATTATATTATAATTAATCCTAATATAATATAAATATAATAATAATATATATAAGGAATTATGTTATAAAATATAGTATTTGTTTATAATAATTATATAGGGTTATATAAATTAGTAATTGTTAATAATATATAAAAGGAAGGAAGGTTAAATATAAAGAAATGATAAATAGTTTTTTGTTAAAAGATGTACATATAAAAACTGTTTACCTGTTTCTATCATTAATAGGTGGGATTCTAGGATTTGCTTTTTCTATTATAATAAGAATTGAGTTAAATAACCCCTTTTTAGTGTTTGGAGAATATTTTTATTATATTTGTGTAACTTCACATGGATTAGTTATGGTTTTCTATTTTTTAACAGTATTATCTGTTTGTTTCTTTCATTATTTTTATTATAGTTATTTTAATTTTAAGTCTTATAGTTATTTTAATTCAATAAATAAAATATCACTTATTTGTTTAATATTATCTTGAATTTTTATTATTATATCTCTTTTCTCAGGTGAAGGTATAAACACAGGATGGACACTATATGTTCCACTGTCTTTAAAAGAGTATAACAATTTATTCTGTTTAGATTTTTTAATAGTAGGGTTAGATTTATTTTTAATTTCTTCTATTTTAAATTCTACATTTATAATTAGTTCATTATATTTCTCTTTTTATATATCAGAATCTTTTTTAGATGTTTCTGTATTATCTTGAAGTTATTTATTAACTTCTTTTTTAATGTTATTTTCTATCCCATCTCTTTTTTGTGTGTTAAGTATGTTGTTATTAGATAGGAATTTTAATACTTTTTACTTTAATTGTGAATTTGGGGGGAGTTTAATATTATTTCAATCCTTATTTTGGATTTGAGGACATCCTGAGGTTTATATTCTTATTTTACCAGTTTTTGGAGTAATTTCTCAAGTATTAGAAATAATTAATAAAGGTTATATTTATAATAAAAATGGTATTATTTTTTCTATGATCTCATTATCTATCTTAAGTTTCTTGGTTTGGGGTCACCATATGGCTACTACAGGATGAGGTTTAAGTATAAAAAATTTTTTTATGATCTGTACTTTAATTATAAGTCTTCCCACAGGAGTTAAAGTATTCAGCTGAATTTATTCTTTAATTTTATTTGGGAAAAGTTTTAATTTAGTATCAGGGTTTATTAGTCTTTTTATAATGTTTTTTAGTTTAGGAGGAATATCAGGAGTTTTTCTAGCTAATTATTCTTTAGATATTATATTTCATGATAGTTATTTCGTAATAGGACATTTTCATACCGTACTTGCAAGTGCTTCAGTATTTGGACTCTTATCAGGATTCTTTTTGTTAAATAAGAAACTCCTAACTATTTCATGTGTAGGGGGTGGTAGTTATAAATTTCTTATGTTTATATGATTAGGTTTATTTAACTCTATATGAATATCTATAGGACAATTTCTATTTTATTTACATTTTCTAGGATTTTTAGGAATCCCCAGGAGAATAGTAGACTTAAGTTTCTGTTTTTATTTCAATTCTCATATTTTATCTGTAGGTTTTTTATGGATATGGTTTGCTATATTTATTTTATCTGGTTTAATATTATTAAGTTTAAATAGAAGAAATGTTAGAGAGGAAAAATAGAGATATTAATTTTTGTTTTTATTTAAAATCTTTATTAATTAGTTATAGAAATACATACTTTCCTCTTAAAAAAAAGCTAACACCTTTTGTTTTAAGTATTAAAATAATGGAAGGGTATCTTTTAAAACCTATTATAATAAGAACCTCAATAATTTTATATAGTCTATACTTAATTATTTTTAAGAAGGGTAGTAGAGTGTTTTTTATGAGACCTTTTAACAGTCTTAAGAGAAAAGTGTTTAAAGACCTTGGAGAAGAAAAGTTTAGTAGTATGTGTTTGGAGGAAGGTTTTAGTGTGGTTAATAAATCTTATTTGTTTAAAGAAAATATTATTTTTTCAAAATCCTCTTTAATCTATTTAATAAGTAGGGATGAATTAAACACATTTCAAGTAAAACCTAAACATCATCTACCTATTATTAATACTTCTCAGATTTTATTATTTTCTAAAAGAGAGACTTATAATACTTACTTAGAAAGAGTTCTGGAGATTGAAATTTTGAGTAAAGTGTCTTGTGGAGAGTTTGTTAGTATATATCTTGAACCTATAATTGGATTTAGTAGAAAGGAGTTTTTAGGGGAATGTTCTATACAATTATATTTTAATCTTGAAATTATTAAAGGATTAGATATAAAAAGCTTTAATTTATTTTTAAAGGATAAAACAGGTTCATTCTATTATACAAGATTTTTAAAGTTTAGTGATATTTATTATAGTTTAAAGTATACAAATAAAAGTTTTGAGTTAGGTGAGAAATATAGTTTTTTAGGGGAAGTATTTTCAAAGTATAAAGGGTTTTACTTAGGTATGGAGGTTAGAAATATTAATCAGAAAGAACCTTCTGAGAATGAGGATCAGTTAGAGGAGGAAGATCTAGAAGACTTAAACCATTTACAAGAAAAGGTTATAGATGAGGGGTAATAAATATTATTTTTATTTTATTAAGGCAAACAGGTAGTTCTTAGTTGTTATTTTTTAATAACTAAGAGGGATTAGGGGTGGGCATACTTTCTTTTTTTAGTATTTTATTAATAATCTTATTTTTTATATTTTATATTCTTATTTATTTAAATATGTTTCTAATTTTTTTAGAAAGAAAATTATGGTGAAATTTATTTTTTTATTTTCCAACTACTATTAGTTTTAGTATTTGGTGAAACTTGGTTTTTTTATTATTATTTATTTTTTTTCAAGTAGTTTTAGGAATATTTTTATCTTGCTTCATAAATACAGGTTCTTTTTGTTTAACTTCAAAGTTTTTAATATTTAAGGAAGTAGTGGGTGGATGATTTTTAGTTATTTTTCATATTATAACTCCCTGATTTATTTTTTTCTTTTTATGTCTTTATATTTTAAAAAGTTTACTATTTCTCACTTATTCTGTTTTAAAGTTATGGTGTTCAGGAGTCATAATCTTCCTTCTGTTTATCATAATAGTTTTTTCAGGATATAGTATTGTATATGGATCAATGTTATACTGAGCAATAACTGTTGTTAGTGAACTTATAAAATTTATTTTATGGGTGGAAATCTTTAGTTATATTAGATGTAACTTCATATGGGGTTATCCAGTTTTTTTTAAATCTTTTTTATTTATAGATTTCTTTAATCTCTCAAACACTTTTCTATACAAAATTATAGTTCTTATATTTATCTTAGTTATTGTTTTTGTTATTACTTTTGTTATTAGTTTAGTTCCTATTTATTTTTGTTTATTTATTTCTTTTTTAAATAAATTTTTGGGGGGTATTAAAAGGAGAGTATATTATATAAAACCCAGGTTTGGTAGAAAAGTTAGTAAATATATTTTGAAGAAATATAGGTTAAGGGTTAGTAAGGGGTTATTAAGTCTTATATTTTCTTTTTTATATAGTTTTTTTAGTTCTTATTCTAGTATTATTAGGTCTTTTATGTTATTTAATAGAAAATTTTTTGTTACCTTATGGTCTAGTATTAAGTTTTTATTTAGTTTAATTATCAAAAGTCCCTTATCTTCTTTTAATAAATTTAAAAAAATAATATTTAGGGATAAGGAGAAGTCTTCTGTTAAGAAGTGGTATCCAGTCTCTAACCCCTCTGACTTAATGAGACAGAAAGGTTTATCCAGGGGTGTTATATTTATTGGAGATGATAGTTTAGTTGTTCATGATTGGTTCTTGAGAAATAGGAGAAAGTGGAGTGACAGAAGAATCCAATCTAAATTCATTAAAGAGATAGGGACAACGGATTTTGGTATTATATTTTTAGAGGTAGTTAGTAAAATTGATTTTATTTTTAGGTCAACTATGTTAAGTCAGGTTCTTTCAATGAATTCAGTGGAATTAGATGAATATAAATCAGAAATTTCTAAAAACCCTCAACTTAGATGACCTAATCCAAAGGCTTTATTTGAGAGGTACTATTTTAAAAGCTTTTATTTTATTAAACTTTCTTGTTCAGAGTTAATATTTTCTAATAATTTTTCTATAGATGATGTAAAATCTATTCTTTCTCTTGTTGTTCTATTCTTGGATTCTTTTAAAGATTATTTAAGTTTTTTAGGGATTATTTTTATGGTCAGGTTATTATTTCTTCATATAGGTTCTAAAACTCATATTTTTTTAAGGTCTATGAATATATTTAGAAATAATATGTTGTTAAAAGATGGGAGTTTAGATAAAGATTTTTTACTTAAGTATAATAATTTTTTCATAGAGATGGGTATTTTATTTGAGAAATTAAAAAAGAAATAATAATTTTTTACTTTGTGTGTGGGATTTCTTTTTATAAGTTCTATACATTAGGGGTAGTATTATTTTTATTTTTTTTTAGGTTTTGATTTACTAAGTTTAAACATAAGGCGAACAGGTAGTTCTTAGTTGTTATATTCTAATAACTAGGAGGGTTAGGGGTGGGCATACTTTCTTTTTAGTATTTTATTGATAATCTCATTTTTTTTATATTTTATATTATTACTTATTTAAATATGTTTTTAACTTTTCTAGAAAGAAAATTATGGTGAAATTTATTTTTTTATTTTCCAACTACTATTAGTTTTAGTATTTGGTGAAACTTGGTTTTTTTATTATTATTTATTTTTTTTCAAGTAGTTTTAGGAATATTTTTATCTTGCTTCATAAATACAGGTTCTTTTTGTTTAACTTCAAAGTTTTTAATATTTAAGGAAGTAGTGGGTGGATGATTTTTAGTTATTTTTCATATTATAACTCCCTGATTTATTTTTTTCTTTTTATGTCTTTATATTTTAAAAAGTTTACTATTTCTCACTTATTCTGTTTTAAAGTTATGGTTTTCAACTTTAGGAGTCATAATTTTCCTCCTATTTATGTTTATCATAATAGTTTTTTCAGGATTTATTATTAAGTTTTTAGTTAGTTTAGTTAACAATAAATTTTTATTTTCTTTGAAATGTTGTTCTGAAAATGAAAACAACGAAGATGAAGAAGATAGGTTTTTTTACCCTATTATTTCTAAGTGGGGTTATTTAGGTAAATTAGGTTATTTAGTTAAGTGAGATAATCTCAAAAATTACAAAGTGTTTTTTTGGTTTGTGTTAAATAATTTTGATATTAGTTCTAGGTCAAGGTCCTCTTTTTCAGAGGAATTAGAGTATCTAGAGTTTGGGAAGGTCCTCTTACAGTTGGTAAAAAGATTAGACAATAAATATTTAGTGTTCATTAATGATTTCAGGAGAGGAGTAAGGGAGTTCGACGATGAGATATATAATAAATTACCTGCTGTGTTTATACCTAAATATGAAGCTTTATTTCCCTCAGGAATGAATCAGCTAATGTCTTTTTTCCCTATAATGTTGGAGTGTAGTAATCTCCTACTAAATTATAATTTTTCAGTTTCTGAAGTCCAAAGTTTTTTATTATTCCTAGATTTATCTTTAGATTTTTTTTTGTCTTATTTCAATCCTGTAGAAACTATTTGTATTATAAAATCAATAGCATACTGTATGTGTTACTCAGATATAGAAGGTTTCAGCACAATTATGGATATACTAATAAAAAATTCACACCCTAACTTAAATTCTAAGTCACAGGAGTTTAGTAAATTCTATAACTCATATAATATAATATACGCAGAATTATTTTTTTTAATTGAATTTAGGAGTTTTATTTAAAAAGAAATAGGTAATATCTGGTTTCTACAGTTTCTTAGTGTTTTATTTTCTGTCTTAAATAATGGTAGTCACTAATAGTGATGAGGGAGAGGGAGGTGGGTTATTTAAGAATTCAAAAATTATAGTCTTATATATTTTATATTATTTGTTTGTTTTAGATGTTTTATAGGTTTATTACACTATTTAAAGGGAGTGTTGGTTCTATATGATACTACACTTACTCAATACACAGATGTTAAAGGTGATATCTTTTATTTTAATCTATTTTTGTATTAAATTATTTTTTACAGTTTTATTAGTTAGTTATTGTTTTAATTATTATTTTAATTATTTTTTAAGTGTCTATTTAATTTTTTTGGAAGGGGTATTTTTTTGTACTAAGTTATTAGTTGGATCTACTTCATATATTTTAAAAAACTTAGTAATACCAATTCCTATTATTAGTGGTTTAGTAAAAATAGGTAGGTTTAAGTTTTATAGGTTTTTTTGTTATATATTCTTAAGAGTAAAGGAATTTTGTATATTTTTTATTTATTATTTAAAATATCTTGTTATTATTTTATTTATATTACACTTATTTTTTCATTTTCATACTAATTTAAAAAAGGATAAATCCAAAAAACAGAGTTGTGAAGTTTGTGATTTAAACTCTCTGAGGTGTATTTGTGGAGAAGTTGGTGATTTCAATCATCTGGATTTTCAGAAAGTTTCAAACGAGTTTTTAGAGGAGAGTATTTTTTCCTTATTAGTAAGTAAAGCAAAAGATGAGGGAGTTTATTTCAATAATTATTGTTTATTACCTGATTTTAATTATGTTAAGGATATTCATAAAAAACCTTATTTTTATTTTGTATGTTTGTTAAATATTTTATATTTTATATTAATTTTCTATTATTTAGATTTTAGTACTCTTATAGAAGGTGTGTGTAGTATATTATATGTATCTAAAGGTGTTACTTCAGGTCATTTAAAAAAGGTAATGACTATTATTGGGGAGTTTGATACTAACTCTTATTGTGTTGAGGAGTTTTGAGGTAAAATGGATCCTTCATACAGTAAGGATGCTTGAGCCGTTTTTATGGGGGATATGGATTATAAGTCTTTTTCTAGTAAAAATTATAGTATAGTGGATAATAGGAGAAAAAATAAGGCCCAAATTACTACAACAGATTTAGTATGATACAATAATATTTTGGTTGGTGATTTTTTTTATGTTAAAGGATCTAGGTGCTTCATTAGTTGAATTTATTTTTACACATATTATTCAAAGGTTAATTTAAACTCAAATATTCTACTGGAGTGTGAGAGAAATTTAAATAAAAAAGTTTGTGCTTTACCCTATCCATTTATTAAAGGTGGATTAGTATTTAAGAGTATAAATATAAAGGTTAATACAGAGTTCAGGGGAGTTTCTTTACATATATTTTTAAAGGAGTTACTAATAAATAAAAATTTCCTAAGAATTTTAGGGGATAAACTTAATTATAACTATAAAAGTTTTATGGTAGAAGAGAGGATTATGATGAGTCCTGATAAAAAGATAATTTGGAGCATAGCATCAGACCCAAATTATGATAAAGTAAATTATAACGAAGAAGTTGTAGGTACTTTAAAATCTTTCTTAGATCAACTCCACACAGTTATTCATGGAAAACATGGGGATTTAGTAACTTATGTTAGGAGTAGTGATTTATTAAAAAAAAAGATTCTTTCTTTTAAAGAATTTTTTATACAAACCATGCTCTATCATGAAAGAGTTAAGGAGGAGGTACCTCTTAAGGGTCATAGTCACCCCATGGAATTAAATAGGTTAAAGGAAATAATAAAGTCTAAGAAATCTAGAGGAAAATGGAAAGATTCTAGTATACATAGGGTTATGTATCTTTACACCATAGGAAAGAGATTTTACCCTAAATTAGGAAAAAAGGGTAAGAAAAACTAAGTTATATATAAACTATATTTTAGTTGAGGGTTCTTAAGTTTAAAGTATTAAACTCTAGAAAAGGTAGGTGGGGAGAAAAGTTAGTTTTATTAAATGACTTTTCTATTTAAATAATTCTTAAACCAAGTAAAATTTATATTTAACCAATTCTCCAGTTATTTATAATACTTATTAGTTTAATTTTTAGGTTTTATATTTATTATTTATTATTATTTCTTATTATTATTTCTTATTATTCTTTAGTTTTGTTTACTTTAAGTCTTAGTATTATTTTTATTTTTTTTAAGTTTCGACTTCACTAAGTTTAAACATAAGGTGAGAACAGGTAGTTCTTAGTTGTTATATTCTAATAACTAGGAGGGTTAGGGGTGGGCATACTTTCTTTTTAGTATTTTATTAATAATCTCATTTTTTTTTATACTATTACTTATTTAAATATGTTTTTAACTTTTCTAGAAAGAAAATTATGGTGAAATTTATTTTTTTATTTTCCAACTACTATTAGTTTTAGTATTTGGTGAAACTTGGGTTTTTTATTATTATTATTTATTTTTTTTCAAGTAGTTTCAGGAATATTTTTATCTTGCTTCATAAATATAGGTTCTTTTTGTTTAACTTCAAAGTTTTTAATATTTAAGGAAATAGTGGGTGGATGATTTTTAGTTATTTTTCATATTATAACTCCCTGATTTATTTTTTTCTTTTTATATCTTCATATTTTAAAAAGTCTATTATTTCCCACTTATTCTGTTTTAAAGTTATGGTCTTCAGGAGTCATAATTTTCCTCCTGTTTATCATAATAGTTTTTTCAGGGTATAGTATTGTATATGGATCAATGTCATACTGAGCAATAACTGTTGTTAGTGAGCTTATAAAATTTATTTTTGGAGAAAAAATTTCTAGTATTATTTTTTATAATACTTCTGGAATTAGTGAAATTACACTTTTTAAAATATTTACATTTCATTATTTTTTCTCTTTACTAGTTTTTGTTTTTATATTTTTACATATTTATATTTTACATAATTTAGGGAGTAGTTTTAGCATACATTCTTATTGTTCTTGTTTTAGTTTTTCTTTATTACTTTTTATTAAAGATTTATGTATAGGGCTCTTTCTTTTAATTATTTCTATTTTTTTTGTTTGTTTTATACCTGAAATTTTTATGTCAGGGGAAGGTAATATGACCTTAGATAAAGTAGATTATGTGGAAATTAGTGTTGAATGGTATTTAAGAATCTTTTTCATTTTATTAAGATCTTTTAGTAGTAAGTTTTTAGGTGCTTATTCTACAATTCTTTTAGTTTTATTATTATTACTGTATTTATTTTTTAGGAATATCTGAGGAATTCAGAGATGTGTGAATTTTTGGTTAATAACTTTCTTAACTATATCAGTTGTAGTGTATATATCTTTTTATTTCTTTAGTTCTTCTTTATTTTTAATTCCATTTTTGTTAGTCATACTATTTAACCTAATATTTATACAGCCCGGAGAATGTTATCAATCATATTATTTATAATTTTTAAGTTTTTATTAGGTATTTTTATCTTAAGAGGTGCTTTTAGTCTTAATATATTTAGTTGTCATTTTCTAAAAGTGTTTTTTTTTTTTATTGGGATTATTGGAATTACTGTTACTAGAAATATAACTTGTATAAGTTATATGAGCATACCCTCTTCTTATCTGATTTATCTTATTTTTATTAGCATTTTACTATTTCTTATTTTTTTTATTAGTTTATTTAATTGTATGAGATCACTCCTATTTAATAGTAATTTAAATAGTAGTATTTTTATTGTTGGGGGTGTTACGTTTGTTATAGTTATAAGTATTTTTATAACTATATGTGGATTTACTATTTATTGAGTCTTAATTCTTGATTTATTGATATTACTTTTTATTTTTTATAATTATTTAATAGGTGTTTTTCAAATTAGTAACAACTCTTTATATCTTTTTAGTTTTTTTATTTTATTTTTCTTATCTTTATTATGTACTTTAATAGTAATATCTCAGTTTATCTATTTTGAGATCTGATTATTATTTTTACTTATGTTAAAGCTAGTTTTAGTTTCTATTTTAATATTATTAGTAAAGGTAAGTTTTATTAGACTACCAATATTTTGTTATTTATTTACATCTAAAGTTTTTATTTTTTTATTCTTTATTATTTTTAAAGACTCTCAATACAAGGATTATATTCTTTCTTGTGTATTCTCTCATTTAGGTTTTTTTATAATTATATTTTTTTGGATAGTATTAATAAGTATTTCTTATATTTTACTATTATTAAAGGACTTTGAAGGTTATTTTATTTCTTTATTAAATTTATCTCATATGTTAGTTTTAATTACATGTGTTTTTAATAGTAAATTTTTTTTATTAGGTTTTTATATGGATATTTTTATATGTTTTTTAGTTTTATATATTCTCTGGATTGGAGTTGATTTTTTTTTTAATTTAAACTTAGGAGGTAATTTTGGGACTATTTTTGTATTTCTTTTATTGAGTCATTTTTTAGGAATTCCACCCTTTCCATCTTTTTTTTTAGAAGTTATTTTTTTAAATTCTTTTCTCAATCTATCATTAGGTGGGGTAAAAGTTTTATTTATACTATTAGTTTATTTTTTCTTATTATTTCAAATTATTATTGTGTTTAATTATTTAAGTAGATCAATTAACATTTCAGGAAGCTTCATAAATATACAGAGTAATATACTTAGAGTTTTTACTATAGTTTTAGGATTATTTATTTGTTTAGTTTGAGAGTTTTATTATTTTTCAGGTTGTTTTTATTTAAGTTTTTTTTTGGAGGATGAAACTTTTATGTATGTATTAAAGTGTGTTTTAATTATAAATATTATTATTTATTTATTCTATTATATACCATTTGTTAAGTATGTTTTTCTTCCTAAAAAAAGTAAACATCACAGGCTTATTACCTTTTTTTTATACCTTTCTATAGTTTTATTAGAGCTTTTTGTATTATTTTTACTTTTAACTTTATTTTTAGGATCTAATAATTTATTAGATTTTTGGAGTAATTCTCTAACTCAACCAGAAAGAACTTATTGGAAGGTATTACTTATTTGTGCTATTCTACACTTTTCATATACTCTTTTAGTTGATCAAGAATTACATGAGGTTCTAGATGTTTTTTGTAGTGGTTTTAGTTTTAAAGCTATTTATAGAGTTTTTATGTATTTTAAGGATAGGTTTTTTTGTATATTAAGTTTCTTAGATAGAAAATGGAAAGAATCTAGGTTGTGTTATAGAAGTTTAAGAAAAATTAGAACATCTAAGCTTAAAGTAAAGGAAATTTCTAAAAATATTTCCTGGATTAACTTTGAGAGTTATGCAAACTCTAGTTTTTCAGACCTAGGAACTTTAAGCAAATCATTTATTCTATTACATATATTATTATTCATTTTTTTATCTTCTCTTACTTTTATTTTAGTTATATATTTCTGGTCTATTAATTGGGATTTAGTTTACTCTAAATACTTAAATAGTAAAAGTGTTTCTAGTTTTATTTCCAATTCTGGTTGAATTTCTTTTAAATCTTTTTTTTGGAATATATGTAATCCTTTTGATTGGTGGGATGTTGCACTTAAACACACAACTAATACAGTTCTTCAATGGGTTATTTATATTATTCATTGTCTTAGTTGTTTTTCATTATTTTTTTTAGTTACATTTATTCCTATGTATTCTTTTTTCTGGGAAGGTAGGGGTAAATTTATTAAAGATTTTTTATGAAATAATTTTTTTAAGTATTTATTCTGATTATTTAGGAGTTTATTATCTGATATTTTTAAATATTTTTATTTATTTATTATAACATCTTTTTCTGTATTATCTTTCTCAACTACAGTAGTTATTTATGTGGGTACTATTTTTTTTTTAGTTAGTAAGTTTTTTTTAGAGATAAATATGTTTCTTTTACCAATATCCTTTGGAACGGATTTACATATATCTTATATTGTTTTTCTTTTTTTTTGTGTTTTTCTTCAAGTTCTTTATGAAGCTCTTGTTGAACCCACTTTTCACACAGATACTAAAATGTATCACCTTTTCTTTCATAATTTATGGCCTAGAACTAAGAAGTTTTTAATCTGGATCTGGGATTATTTATTTTTTATTCTTAAGTGATTGTTTTATATTATTAATTTTTTATTGGTATTATTTGGGTTTGTTTTTATACTAGGTTTCTGGGTTTATGTTGTGTACTACAAATGAGGTTATGTAATATATTTTAAATGAACTATTTATATTTACTTTTTGAAGTTTTTAAAATTATTACTATCTCTTTTTACTTCTATTAATTATTTTGTTTTTATATTAGTCTTAAAAAATTTTTTACTTTTAACTTGAAATCTTTTTTGTTGAAGTGAGAATATTGATCTTATCTGGAAGATATTTTTACTTGGGAGTTTAGGTATTTTTATTTTTTATATTTTTATTTTTTTAATTCAGCCTCATGTTTTGGAAGGAATATTTTATTTTTCTTTAGATTTATCTATTTCTTTTATAGAGAAATTATTCAAACTTATTAGAAGTTGTTTTAGTTTATTATCTATTCTTTTAAATAAGTTATTTATTCTATCTCTAAAATTATTACCTATGTTTTTTAATATCTTTAGTAGGTTTGTATTAGTTTTGTTTAAGGTACCTTTCTTATTATTTTTACTTATTACTAGTTTACAAATTTTATATGCATCTTTAAATACCATTTTTTTTAGTGATCAGATTATTTTAGGTAGTAATTATTTATTTAAGTTTATAGTCTTTATATTTTTTTTAATTAATCTCACTATTTCTTTTACTTCTTTATTATATCTTAGAAATATTTTTTTGAGTAAGTTTCTATGTTTTAGTCCTAACTTTACTTGGAAAGTAGGTAGTTCTAGGGGTGTCTATCCTAAGAATACTATCTATATAACTATTTTTAATTTTAGAAAGAATCTAAATAGTAAGATTTTAATTATAGATCCTCTAAAAATTAGAGATCATGATTGGAATTTTATTATTCTAGGCTCTGAGGAAGAGGATATAAAGAAGGTTGGTAGTAAAAAAGGTCTTTGTAGAATTTTTTTTTTTATATGTTTTTTTATTCCTTGGTTAATAATAACATTAACTATTATTTTTTGGTTTTAGTCATATTTTTATTTTATTTTTTGTTTAATTTATAATGTTTTTATCTTTAAACTTACTTATATTATTATTAATATTACTTTTTTATTTTATAGGATTACTAGTTTTGTGTAATATTAATTTTTATTTATTATGTTATTTTTTTATTATTTTTTGGATAGTTGGTTTATTTTTATTTTTTTGAATAATTAGTGGATTATTTTTTTTTAAACATATTTTTAGTAACTATGATTATTTTCTTTTTATTTTACTTTTTTTAGTACTATTACTCATTTTTCTTTTTGAATTTGATTTATTTTTAGTTTTATTTATGAATTGGGGTTTTATTTATTATAATTATCCATTTTTTTTACTATTTCTTATTTTAGAGTTATTTTTTTTTATAAGAATCTATTAAATTAAAATATATTCTTCGTTTAATAGTCAGTAGTTTTACATGTCTGACTCTTGTAATAATAGGTTTAAGGGGAATTTGGAGAATTTATTTGGAAGAAAGAAATCTTAATCATAAATGAGATTAATCTAAGAGAAAGGAATTATCCTAGTATCTAACCTATTCAAGAAAGTATTGAGAAAGAAATCTTGGTCTAATTTTAATTTATATATTATTTAAGATTAGTGTTATCTGGATTTAATGTTCTTGATCCTTGAAATAAAGATTTTAAGTTTGTTGGATTGGATCAGGTTTAATTTTTTTAGTTAGATATAATATTTATGAAAAAATTATCGTTGTGAAAGGAAAGTCATTTAAGATTTAAGTGGAAGGGTGAAAATTAATTAGTCCATAACTTTGTTTTTTATATATATTAAGTTAAATTTAGAGGTTTTTAGTATTAAAGAAGAAATTCACCTTAACACATAAGGTTTGAAGACCATAGGAAAATAAATATCTTTTATACGTGAGTGAAAATAAATGAAACTTAAATCTTTTTCCTCTGGTAAAGTCAGGTTCCTGTAGGATAATGATCCAACGAGAAATATATGGGGTGAGCAGAAATGCGTAGGGAAACCAAATCTGAAAAGGGTGTTAATCTCATATGTCCTGAAAAGTGACGATCTATTTTTAAATAAGACCCTCGTAAGGAGAGGGGTTTATCTTTGTTTTTATAAAGATAAAGGAGTCTGAACCCGTGAATGTGCAAAATTCTGGGATAAGTTAAGAATAGAAGTGAAACACTAATCGGGTCTCTATATAACAGGTTTTTTGCGAAACAATTAATTAGATTGACCTTTTACGTTTAAAAATTAAATCTTACAGATTATTTAAGAATTTAAACTGAAGATAAAAAAGTAAAAGAGTTGGAGGTCCCGGGAAAGGCTGGGAGTCCTCAAAAGGATAACAGTCCAGAATTAAGGTTAAAGTTCTAAAGTAATAACTTATTAGGTTTAAGGAAAAAATGGGGGTGTAATTTCACATATTAAAAAGAAGAGTGGAGGACAGGGTTTCTGAGACATATTCTTAAAAAATGATTCAACACATACTTATGCAGTACTGAGGTTAGATTTTATCTAACCCATTCTCTTAAATTTCTTCTAAATTTTAGGAATAAAGTTATACACTGAAACCTCTTAGTTATTATTTAAAATATATAACTGGTAGCAAAACACCTTACTTCATTTTTAGTAAGGGGGATGATGTTGGAATGAGTAAGAGAGTAAATTTCCCTTTGAGAAAACCTTTGGAAGTTATTTATATATTCTTATTAGAGGGTTTATATTAATTAGTCAGTAAATTAATTTATTCTAATTTCTGATAATCTTCCTTATTTATAAGGTTATTATATTCAATCTCTAATTTTTTAGGGAAATAGATGAGAGTTAGTGGTTTAGTAGTATAGATCAGGAAAACTCCCACTAAAAATTGTACAAAGAGATATTACTCGGGGTAAATAATAATTTGTTAGGAAATCAATCAAGTGAATTCGGCAAAAATAAGGATGGCTGTTTACTAAAGACACCTCCTCAAAGCAAGTGTTTTCATTAGTAATTAAGAGGTAGGACCTGCTCAGTGAGTTAAAGAAATTAATCTTCAACAGCAGCTTTTATATTGTTCAAAGGTAACGAAAGTCCAAGCTCATTTAATGAATGACTAGTGAATGGTTTAACGATCCTTATACTATAATGATTGATGCTCTCTGAAATTGGATAAAGGGTGAACATACCTTTTGTGTGAAATGGGACGAAAAGTCTTTTGAAGTTTTGAAAGACCTTAACTCTAATTAAAAACTGGTCTTAGTTTACGTATATAACTTTTGAAGTGGGACTTATGAATAGGGAACTTCAGGAGTAAAATCCTACAACATCTTAGTTGTAATAGTTTAAAGGATAATTACTTTTAAAACTACTATTTATAATCTTTACATAGGTCATTTTACTATAAATATTCAATAGCTCTATGGATATTAAGTTAACTCATTATTAACTATATAGAAAATGTTTAAAAAGTTGTTTATTAAGATTATTTGGGTCTCCTTTATTTAGGTTTAGTATAATATTAACCAGTAAAGGTTAGAAAAACGTGGGGGTAGAAAGTACCTTTAGTCTGTTATCTATATCCAAAAGAAAGGTTTCTAGGTTAGAGTAATTATTAAATCCTAATTAAAGATTCTTAGAAATAGACTTATAAAAAAAATAGTATTAGGTTAGTCTTATAATAGATTTAAGAATTAAGAATTACTTGGTTTTAACATTATAAGTTAATAATGGGTAAAAGTTTTAAGACTTTTAATTATAGAAAGATTAAATTTCCATAACTAAAGGAGGAAAAGAAAAACAAAATTAAATAAGTTTGAGGAAATAGATGTGGTATAAAGGTAAGAAGAGCCTTGTATTATAGAAAGGACTTAAGTTATTTATATCTTTATATAATTTTTATTAACCATATTTATTAGTATGAGTTAAAGAGTTTTAAAATTACCTAGAAAATTCTGGTATATGAATTATTTTGTAGAAAGGTCTAAATTCTTGGTCGGGGAAGTGACTGTAACATTAAAAAAGAATACAACTTAACACCCTCAGAAGAAGAGGGTGGATTATATTTTTAATATGTTAAATTAAGTCTAAAAAGTTTATAAAACTTAAAGTAATATAATACTCCTTAATACAAAAGATTTGTTTATTTTACATTTTTGTAATTTAAATCTAAGGATAAAAGGGAAAGGAGATACCTTTTTATTAAAATCTTATTCTAATTCAAAACCTAATGTTTGAGTCTTAAATTTAATTAAGTTTTCTACTGGGGCTCCTTCCGTTTAAGTTAGTTAGGTTTAAACATCTGTTTTAGGTATTAATACTTGATCTGATGGGGTTAGTTTTTAACTTAGTGAGGTCAAGAACTTAGTTTAATTAACCTTAAGTATTAAGGATTTTTGTATATATTTTAGGTTTATGACATTTTCCAAACTTAACCTGATAGAAGGACTTAAATAGTTGTGGGGGTAAGTAAAGGACAGTCTTTACACCCCATTGATTCCGGGGATAGTTTTTAAGAATATTGTCAAGTACGTATAATTTCCAAGATTAACATATTTAGGAAAGTATTTTATTTAAAATACTAAAGGAAGTTACCCAATTGAATAGGGTTTAAATAAGGTTTAAATACTCTTATGTTTCTTTAATAGTAATCCATTCAAATTGTGTGATTTGGAGGGAAAAAGGAATAAAAATTACTCAAAAGGTAACAGAACTATATAACTCAAAAAAGATGCACTCGAATTGGGATAATAGTTACATCGATGTTGGTTCGCCTGATCTTAGAGGGTTCGTAACTCAAGAACCCTTTGAGAGGAGTATCGTTCTTGACCATAAATCAGGCAGTGAGCTGAGTTTAGGACGGTGTAAACTAGTCCGGTTGCTATCTATTTCACATTAATCTAACCTTAACATTTTCAGTACGAGAGGAACTAAATGTTGAAATTTAAGGTGAATAAGCCTAATTTTTTTTAGTTAGTAATTCAGTAAATTAAGAAATCTGAAGAACTTTCAGGTTAGATTTAGATATTATTTTTAAATCTTTATTTTTAAATCTTTATATATACTAATATTTAAACATTAAAAAGGGTAGTATGTTTTTATTCTTGTTATTTTTAATTTTATTTTTATTAAGTTTTATTGTAGGGGTGTTATTAATTTTAAAAATTAATTTTTCTAGGAGTTTTATACTTAAGTTTTTAAATTTAGGAGTTTTTATTTTATTTATGATTATAGTAAATTTATACTGTGTCATACATCAAGACTTTAGAAAGTTAGGTATGATTTTAATATTTTTATCCTTATACTCATTATTTTTAATTTTACATGGATTTGGAGTAGGGTTTTCTGTAAATATAGTAGTGATATTTAAGGCATTAGCAGATTTACTATTAATTTTATTTATAGGTTTATTATATTTTTATAATTATAACTGAGATCTTACCTCTCATATGACAGGAGGTTCTAGTATTTTATTAGAGGTCCTATTAATAGTTATTTTTTCAATATATTCTTTATTAGGATTATTTGGGTTTTGAATTTATTGAGGAATGGAAGCTAGTTATTTTGTATCTTCCTTTATGCATTCTTGTGGATTTATTTCTGTGGGATTAATTTTATTTATAAAGTTAACATCTTATGGGTATTTTTGTTTATGATACTTTAAATTTTTTATTATTGTTATTTCTCTATTTAGTTATCTTTTTTTCATTAGTTTATTTTTAAAAATTAAAGATATAAAAAAATCTTTTGGTTATTTTTCAGCTTCTAGTATATGTTTTATTTTTTTTTTAAGTATAGAACACCCTTTATTATCCTTATTTTATTTTTTTATTTCTTCTTTATTAAAAATTCTTATATTTGAACTTTTATGTGTAACTCTCAAAGTAGGTTTAGAGTTTTGATGTTTTTTAGTTTTATCTTTTTTATATTTATCTAGTTTTTCTATTTTAATTTTAGTTCCATTTAATAATTCTTTCTTTATTTGTTTATATAACTATATTTTTCTTTTTAAGTTATATTGTTTATTTATTTTTTTTTTAAGGGTTGGAAATAGTTTGGGGGGTATTAATGTTAGAAGTAATAAAAAATATAATAAAGTTTATTATTTTTTAAATAAAGGTTTAGGATTATTATTAATGTTTTTGAATATAGTTTTCTTCCTCTTTTGTTTTTTAAAGGTGATCTATAAACCTTCAGAGAGTTTCTATTTATCAAGTTTTTTGGTAAATCATTTTATTTTTATATTTGTTATTTTTTTAATTTGAAGGTGTTTAGGTATTTTAAAAACATTTGTTAGTATAGAGGATTGGGTTTTTTATTTTAAAAAAAAGTTAAAACATAATATAGTTAGTATATTTAATACCTTTTTCAGTATTAGTAGAAGTTTTATTAAAAATAGATTTAATATAAAATGATTAGTATTTTTATTTTTAGAGAAAGATTTAAGTAATTTTTTAGGTTTAGATTTGTTTTCCTTTCTTTTTTTTATAATTCTTATTTTTTTTATATTATAATGAAAAATATAACTTTGAAATATTTCTTTTTTTTTATATTTATTACAATATTCTATTATTCTTTTAATGATATATATATAAGTCTCATTAGTATAAGGTTTATTATTTTTAAAAGTATTTTTTTGTTAATACTATTTTCTAAGGTTTATATTACTTTAAATAGATTTTTGGTAAGTTTTTCTTTAAAACTTATACTATACAACAGGTTATTTAAAATTTCTTGTAGAGGATCAGAAAAACTACCTTCTAAAGTAATGGGAGTTAGTTTATTTAATCCTTATTATGATTATTTAATAAAGTGAGATGTATTTAATATTTTACTTAGTCAAATTATTGAGTTTTTATATTTAGTATTTCCTGAAATAGATCTAATTGTTTTTGGAGGGTGGAAATATATATTTTTATGTGAGATTATGAAATTTATGAATTATGGGTATGGTAGTGGGGCTTCCCCAACACAAATTTTAGAGTTTTTAGTTTTAGTTAAGTTAATTTTTTTTTTTATAGATATAACTCATATGGATTTAGTTCTAAGAGTTTTAGATTACTTAATAGATACAGAAATGATGAATTTCTGGTCTATTTATGAGGGAGATTTTTTTTCTGGGTTTTCAAATATAATTCATAGATTAGATTCTGATTTTAATAAGTTTTATATTCCAAAAAATTGTTTGTTAGTAGTTAAAGAAGGAGGGTATCCTTATTATGTTTATAGTAGGTTAGATTTTTCTGTTTTTTGTTTAGAATTTTTTAAGTCTTATAAAAATAATTTTAAGGAAACTTTTGATTTTTTAAGTATCTATTCTGTAGGTTTAAGCAGGGTTGTTTTTTTAGAACCTTTTTTTCATAATACTTATGATTTATATTATAATACACAAGTAAATGGTATATCTTGAGACTCAAACTTATTTATAAATAATTCTATTATAAATGGTTGGAGGTTATTTTTTTCTATTAGGTTTATAAAGTTTGTAGGATTTACTAGGGATGTTTTAGGTTTGTTAAAGAGTTCAGACGAAGTCATTAAAAGAGATTGAACCTCTATTACAAAAATTAAGGTTACAGTCTTCAATACTATAATTTCAGGGTCCTTATTTGTTAAAGATTGAAACTTTGGGAGATCTATTTTGAAACCCACAAGCTCTAGGATGTATGATTTAACAAAGGTTTTATCTTCTGATTTTTATTCTGATAATATTTGCTTAAAGGATACTATTAAATATAATTTAGTTAACACTTTAAATATTAAACCTATTACTAATTTAATTAAGTCTGATAAGGTATTAGGGGTAGAGGGTTTAATAGAGGATTTTAGTAGTAATTCCATTGAGTTTGTTTTATTTTCTAATATTTTTTATAATACTAGTTTTTTTATTAAGTTTGAAGGGTTTTCTTCTTCTTTTGATTACAATTTTCATGTTAAGGTATTATTTAGTAAAGATTTTGATATAACACCAACTTTTACTGGGGTTTTCCCAAAAGAAATTATAAAAGAAATTCATATATTAAGGGGTAATATGTTGAAATTCTTAGGTAATTGTGAGGAAAAGAACTTGAATCTAACTAGAAAAAAGACTCAAGTAAGTATTTTATTAAGAACTATGTTTAAAAAATTTGGGGATTTAAGTAGAGTGGGTTTATCTTTTAATATTTCTTCAAAAAAAGGTTATAATTTTAGATTTATTACTAATTTTGAGTTTAAGTCCTTACCAAGTCCAATCTTTTTTAAAGGGGATTTAAATCAGATTAAAGGATTTTTAAATAAATGTTCTTCTATATCAAGAAAGTATTTTTTTAATAATAATTTATTAAGTTTCAATAGTATCAAGTATAATAATAGTTCTTACTTTCTTAGTTCTTATATTTTTAAATCTAATATACTTTTTAAAGATTTTATTTATACACAATATTCTAGTAAAAAATTAACTATTAGTTGATTTAAATATTTTGAGAATAATTCTCCTGTAATTAATACCTATACAACTATTTATTACAATTCTTTGATAAATTTATTTAATAAGGATTTGAAAATAATATCCTTATTATCAGGGTGTACAAAAATTTCCAGGAGTTTGGGATGTACTTTAAGAAATTCTGAATCTTTTAAGAGAGTCAGAGAGGTTTTACTATCATTGGATACATTTCCTCTTTTAAAATCTATGTTTGGAGGGGGTGATTTTATTAAAAATCTTATTACTATAGAAAATAAACTTTCTATTAATAAAAGTACTATTTTAAAGGTCCTTGAAGTTTTAAGGAAAAATAAAATTCTCTTAATTAATCTTGAGATCTTTAAATTTCAAACTTATGAGAGGGGTTTTATTAACACTTTCAAAAAGTTAATTAAATAAGATACTATATTTCTTATTAATTATTAAATTATATCTACGTTGACTAAATTAATTGTCTGGAATAAGAAGATGTGGTGACTCGGAACCTTTGGAAGGATGACAGCGTAGTACTAATACCAGTTTAAATGGGAGATTAAGGTTATATTACTTAGTGAGTTTTTATGTATTATTTTTAGATGTTTTATATTTCTTTAGAGATTTGGAGCAAATTCTTAGGTTGAGAATATAAAATAAGAATTCTTTAAACAACGGTAGTTACTAAATATAGTAACAAGGAGTGGTTGGGAGGGTTGTTTAGAATTCAAAAAATTAAGATTTTGTAGATTCTTTATAAGTTTTATTCTCTTCTTTAGAGATTTGGAGCAAATTCTTAGGTTGAGAATATAAAATAAGAATTAATCTTAGCCTCTTCTTTAGAGATTTGGAGCAAATTCTTAGGTTGAGAATATAAAATAAGAATTCTTTAAACAACGGTAGTTACTATAAATATAGTAACAAGGAGTGGTTGGGAAGGGTTGTTTAGAATTCAAAAAATTAAGATTTTGTAGATTCATAATTTTATTTGTTTTATAAGTTTTATTCTCTTCTTTAGAGATTTGGAGCAAATTCTTAGGTTGAGAATATAAAATAAAAATTAATCTTAGCCTCTTCTTTAGAGATTTGGAGCAAATTCTTAGGTTGAGAATATAAAATAAGAATTAATCTTAGCCTCTTCTTTAGAGATTTGGAGCAAATTCTTAGGTTGAGAATATAAAATAAGAATTCTTTAAACAACGGTAGTTACTAAATATAGTAACAAGGAGTGGTTGGGAGGGTTGTTTAGAATTCAAAAAATTAAGATTTTGTAGATTCATAATTTTATTTGTTTTAAATGTTTTATAAGTTTTATTCTCTTCTTTAGAGATTTGGAGCAAATTCTTAGGTTGAGAATATAAAATAAGAATTAATCTTAACCTCTTCTTTAGAGATTTGGAGCAAATTCTTAGGTTGAGAATATAAAATAAGAATTAATCTTAGCCTCTTCTTTAGAGATTTGGAGCAAATTCTTAGGTTGAGAATATAAAATAAGAATTCTTTAAACAACGGTAGTTACTATAAATATAGTAACAAGGAGTGGTTGGGAAGGGTTGTTTAGAATTCAAAAAATTAAGATTTTGTAGATTCATAATTTTATTTGTTTTAAATGTTTTATAAGTTTTATTCTCTTCTTTAGAGATTTGGAGTAAATTCTTAGGTTGAGAATATAAAATAAGAATTCTTTAAACAACGGTAGTTACTATAAATATAGTAACAAGGAGTGGTTGGGAAGGGTTGTTTAGAATTCAAAAAATTAAGATTTTGTAGATTCATAATTTTATTTGTTTTAAATGTTTTATAAGTTTTATTCTCTTCTTTAGAGATTTGGAGCAAATTCTTAGGTTGAGAATATAAAATAAGAATTAATCTTAGCCTCTTCTTTAGAGATTTGGAGCAAATTCTTAGGTTGAGAATATAAAATAAGAATTCTTTAAACAACGGTAGTTACTAAATATAGTAACAAGGAGTGGTTGGGAAGGGTTGTTTAGAATTCAAAAAATTAAGATTTTGTAGATTCATAATTTTATTTGTTTTAAATGTTTTATAAGTTTTATTCTCTTCTTTAGAGATTTGGAGCAAATTCTTAGGTTGAGAATATAAAATAAAAATTAATCTTAGCCTCTTCTTTAGAGATTTGGAGCAAATTCTTAGGTTGAGAATATAAAATAAGAATTAATCTTAGCCTCTTCTTTAGAGATTTGGAGCAAATTCTTAGGTTGAGAATATAAAATAAGAATTAATCTTAGCCTCTTCTTTAGAGATTTGGAGCAAATTCTTAGGTTGAGAATATAAAATAAGAATTAATCTTAACCTCTTCTTTAGAGATTTGGAGCAAATTCTTAGGTTGAGAATATAAAATAAGAATTAATCTTAGCCTCTTCTTTATAGATTTGGAGCAAATTCTTAGGTTGAGAATATAAAATAAGAATTCTTTAAACAACGGTAGTTACTAAATATAGTAACAAGGAGTGGTTGGGAGGGTTGTTTAGAATTCAAAAAATTAAGATTTTGTAGATTCATAATTTTATTTGTTTTAAATGTTTTATAAGTTTTATTCTCTTCTTTAGAGATTTGGAGCAAATTCTTAGGTTGAGAATATAAAATAAGAATTAATCTTAGCCTCTTCTTTAGAGATTTGGAGCAAATTCTTAGGTTGAGAATATAAAATAAGAATTCTTTAAACAACGGTAGTTACTAAATATAGTAACAAGGAGTGGTTGGGAAGGGTTGTTTAGAATTCAAAAAATTAAGATTTTGTAGATTCATAATTTTATTTGTTTTAAATGTTTTATAAGTTTTATTCTCTTCTTTAGAGATTTGGAGCAAATTCTTAGGTTGAGAATATAAAATAAGAATTAATCTTAGCCTCTTCTTTAGAGATTTGGAGCAAATTCTTAGGTTGAGAATATAAAATAAGAATTAATCTTAGCCTCTTCTTTAGAGATTTGGAGCAAATTCTTAGGTTGAGAATATAAAATAAGAATTAATCTTAGCCTCTTCTTTAGAGATTTGGAGCAAATTCTTAGGTTGAGAATATAAAATAAGAATTAATCTTAGCCTCTTCTTTAGAGATTTGGAGCAAATTCTTAGGTTGAGAATATAAAATAAGAATTCTTTAAACAACGGTAGTTACTAAATATAGTAACAAGGAGTGGTTGGGAGGGTTGTTTAGAATTCAAAAAATTAAGATTTTGTAGATTCATAATTTTATTTGTTTTAAATGTTTTATAAGTTTTATTCTCTTCTTTAGAGATTTGGAGCAAATTCTTAGGTTGAGAATATAAAATAAGAATTAATCTTAGCCTCTTCTTTAGAGATTTGGAGCAAATTCTTAGGTTGAGAATATAAAATAAGAATTCTTTAAACAACGGTAGTTACTAAATATAGTAACAAGGAGTGGTTGGGAGGGTTGTTTAGAATTCAAAAAATTAAGATTTTGTAGATTCATAATTTTATTTGTTTTAAATGTTTTATAAGTTTTATTCTCTTCTTTAGAGATTTGGAGCAAATTCTTAGGTTGAGAATATAAAATAAGAATTAATCTTAGCCTCTTCTTTAGAGATTTGGAGCAAATTCTTAGGTTGAGAATATAAAATAAGAATTCTTTAAACAACGGTAGTTACTAAATACAGTAACAAGGAGTGGTTGGGAGGGTTGTTTAGAATTCAAAAAATTAAGATTTTGTAGATTCATAATTTTATTTGTTTTAAATGTTTTATAAGTTTTATTCTCTTCTTTAGAGATTTGGAGCAAATTCTTAGGTTGAGAATATAAAATAAGAATTAATCTTAGCCTCTTCTTTAGAGATTTGGAGCAAATTCTTAGGTTGAGAATATAAAATAAGAATTCTTTAAACAACGGTAGTTACTAAATACAGTAACAAGGAGTGGTTGGGAGGGTTGTTTAGAATTCAAAAAATTAAGATTTTGTAGATTCATAATTTTATTTGTTTTAAATGTTTTATAAGTTTTATTCTCTTCTTTAGAGATTTGGAGCAAATTCTTAGGTTGAGAATATAAAATAAGAATTAATCTTAGCCTCTTCTTTAGAGATTTGGAGCAAATTCTTAGGTTGAGAATATAAAATAAGAATTCCTTAAACAACGGTAGTTACTAAATACAGTAACAAGGAGTGGTTGGGAGGGTTGTTTAGAATTCAAAAAATTAAGATTTTGTAGATTCATAATTTTATTTGTTTTAAATGTTTTATAAGTTTTATTCTCTTCTTTAGAGATTTGGAGCAAATTCTTAGGTTGAGAATATAAAATAAGAATTAATCTTAGCCTCTTCTTTAGAGATTTGGAGCAAATTCTTAGGTTGAGAATATAAAATAAGAATTCTTTAAACAACGGTAGTTACTAAATATAGTAACAAGGAGTGGTTGGGAGGGTTGTTTAGAATTCAAAAAATTAAGATTTTGTAGATTCATAATTTTATTTGTTTTAAATGTTTTATAAGTTTTATTCTCTTCTTTAGAGATTTGGAGCAAATTCTTAGGTTGAGAATATAAAATAAGAATTAATCTTAGCCTCTTCTTTAGAGATTTGGAGCAAATTCTTAGGTTGAGAATATAAAATAAGAATTCTTTAAACAACGGTAGTTACTAAATATAGTAACAAGGAGTGGTTGGGAGGGTTGTTTAGAATTCAAAAAATTAAGATTTTGTAGATTCATAATTTTATTTGTTTTAAATGTTTTATAAGTTTTATTCTCTTCTTTAGAGATTTGGAGCAAATTCTTAGGTTGAGAATATAAAATAAGAATTAATCTTAGCCTCTTCTTTAGAGATTTGGAGCAAATTCTTAGGTTGAGAATATAAAATAAGAATTCTTTAAACAACGGTAGTTACTAAATACAGTAACAAGGAGTGGTTGGGAGGGTTGTTTAGAATTCAAAAAATTAAGATTTTGTAGATTCATAATTTTATTTGTTTTAAATGTTTTATAAGTTTTATTCTCTTCTTTAGAGATTTGGAGCAAATTCTTAGGTTGAGAATATAAAATAAGAATTAATCTTAGCCTCTTCTTTAGAGATTTGGAGCAAATTCTTAGGTTGAGAATATAAAATAAGAATTAATCTTAACCTCTTCTTTAGAGATTTGGAGCAAATTCTTAGGTTGAGAATATAAAATAAGAATTAATCTTAGCCTCTTCTTTAGAGATTTGGAGCAAATTCTTAGGTTGAGAATATAAAATAAAAATTAATCTTAGCCTCTTCTTTAGAGATTTGGAGCAAATTCTTAGGTTGAGAATATAAAATAAGAATTCTTTAAACAACGGTAGTTACTAAATATAGTAACAAGGAGTGGTTGGGAAGGGTTGTTTAGAATTCAAAAAATTAAGATTTTGTAGATTCATAATTTTATTTGTTTTAAATGTTTTATAAGTTTTATTCTCTTCTTTAGAGATTTGGAGCAAATTCTTAGGTTGAGAATATAAAATAAGAATTAATCTTAACCTCTTCTTTAGAGATTTGGAGCAAATTCTTAGGTTGAGAATATAAAATAAGAATTCTTTAAACAACGGTAGTTACTAAATATAGTAACAAGGAGTGGTTGGGAGGGTTGTTTA